ATACCTCACGCGTAGACTTGTTGAAGTAGTTCAACACATTATTGTACGTAGAACGGATTGTGGTACTATCCGAAGTATTTCTGTGAGTCCTCGAAAAGGGATGACGGAAAAAATTTTTGTCCAAACACTAATTGGTCGTGTATTAGCAGACGATATATATATGGGTCTACGATGCATTGCCGTTCGAAATCAAGAGATTGGGATTGGACTTGTCAATCGATTCATAACTTTTCGAGCACGACCAATATATATTCGAACCCCTTTTACATGTAGGAGTACATCTTGGATCTGTCAATTATGTTACGGTCGAAGTTCCACTCATGGGGACCTGGTTGAATTGGGAGAAGCCGTAGGTATTATTGCGAGTCAATCAATTGGGGAACCGGGGACTCAACTAACATTAAGAACTTTTCATACGGGTGGAGTATTTACAGGCGGTACTGCCGAACATGTACGAGCTCCTTCTAGTGGAAAAATAAAATTCAATGAGGATTTGGTTCATCGCACACGTACCCGTCATGGACATCCTGCTTTTTTATGCTCTATAGACTTGTATGTAACTCTTGAGGGTCGGGATATTATACATAATCTGAATATTCCACCAAAAGGTTTGATTTTAGTTCAAAATGGTCAATATGTGGAATCAGAACAATTGATTGCCGAGATTCGTGCCGGAGCATCCACTTTTAATTTTAAAGAGAGGGTCCGAAAGCATATTTATTCTGAATCAGAGGGAGAAATGCACTGGAGTACCAATGTCTACCATGCACCCGAATACCCATATGGTAATATTCATTTATTACCAAAAACAAGTCATTTATGGATATTAGCAGGAGCGTCACGTACAGCCAGTATAGTGTCTTTTTCGCTACACAAGGATCAAGATCAAATGAATGTTCATTCTCTTTCTGTCGAAGAAAAATATATCTATATCTTTGACCTCTCAATGACTAATCATCGAGTAAGACATAAATTGTTGGATACTTCTGGTAAAAAAAATAGAGAAATTCTTGAATATTCAATACCTGATCGAATCATATCCAATGGTCATTGGAATTTCATATCTCCTTCTATTCTTCAAGAGAATTTGGATTTCTTGGCGAAAAGACGAAGAAATAGATTCATCATCCCATTACAATATGATCAAGAACGAGAGAAAGAACTAATATCCTGTTTTGATATTTCTATTGAAATACCCATAAATGGTATTTTACGTAGAAATAGTATTCTTGCTTATTTCGATGATCCAGTATATAGAAGAAGCAGTTCAGGAATTACTAAATATGGGGCCGTAGAGATAGATTCAATTGTAAAAAAGGAGGATTTGATTGAGTATCGAGGAACAAAAGAATTTAACCAAATACAAATAAAAGTAGATCGCTTTTTTTTCATTCCCGAAGAGGTGCATATCTTACCTGGGTCTTCGTCCATAATGGTCCGGAACAATAGTCTCATTGGAGTAGATACACGACTCACTTTAAATACAAGAAGTCAAGTAGGTGGATTGGTCCGAGTGGAGAGAAAAAAAAAAAGTATTGAACTGAAAATCTTTTCTGGAAATATCCATTTTCCTGGAGAGACAGATAAGATATCCAGGTACAGCGGCATTTTGATAACACCAGGAGCGGTAAAGAAAAATTTTAATGAATCAAAAAAAGAATTGAAAAATTGGATCTATGTTCAACGAATCACACCCACCAAGAAAAAGTATTTTGTTTCAGTTCGGCCTGTAGTCACATATGAAATAGCTGATGGCATAAATTTAGCAACACTTTTCCCTCGGGACCTCTTACAGGAAAAAGATAATATCCAACTTAGGGTTGTCAATTATATCCTTTATGGAAATGGCAAGTCAATTCGCGGAATTTATCACACAAGTATTCAATTAGTTCGGACTTGCTTAGTATTGAATTGGGACCAAGAACAAAATGATTCTATAGAAGAGGTTCATACTTCCTTTATTGAGGTAAGGGCAAATGATCTAATTCGCGATTTCATAAGAATTGACTTAATCAAGTCCACTATTTCGTATACCGAAAAAAGGAATGATACGGTGGGTTCGGGATTGATTCCCGATAATGGATTAAATAGCACCAATATCAATCCTTTTTATTCCAAGTCGAAGATTCAATCACTTACTCAAGATCAAGAAACTATCGGTATGGGTACCTTGTTGAATCTAAATAAGGAATGCCAATCTTTGATTATTTTGTCATCATCCAATTGTTCTCAAATTGGTCCATTTAATGGTTCGAAATATAACAATGTGACAAAAGAATCGCAGCCCATAATTCCAATTATAGATTTTCTGGGTTCTCTAGGTACTATTGTACCTAAAATAGCGAATTTTTATTCATCTTACCATTTAATAACTCATAATCAGATCTTGTTAAAGAGATTTTCGCTACTTGATAATTTTAAACAGACTTTCCAAGTACTTAAATACTGTTTAATAGATGAAAATAATAGGATTTATAGTCCCGATCTATGCTGTAACATCATCTTGAATCCATTCCGTTTGAATTGGTGCTTTCTCCGTCACAATTATTGTGAAGAGACATCCACAATAATTAACCTTGGACAATTTTTTTGTGAAAATCTATGTCTATTCAAATACGGACCGAACATAAAAAAATCTGGTCAAATTATAATTGTTCACGTTGATTCCTTAGTTATAAGATCAGCAAAGCCCTATTTGGTCACTCTAGGAGCAACTGTTCATGGTCATTATGGGAAAATACTTTACGAAGGAGATAGATTAGTTACATTTATATATGAAAAATCGAGATCTGGTGACATAACGCAGGGTCTTCCAAAAGTGGAACAAGTCTTAGAAGTGCGTTCGATTGATTCCATATCGATGAACCTCGAAAAGAGAGTTGATAGTTGGAACGAATGTATACCAAGAATTCTTGGAAGACCCTGGGGATTCATGATTGGATCTGAGCTAACCATAGCCCAAAGTCGTATCTCTTTGGTTAATAGGATTCAAAAGGTTTATCGATCTCAGGGGGTACAGATCCATAATAGACATATAGAAATTATTGTACGTCAAGTAACATCAAAAGTGTTGGTTTCAGAAGATGGAATGTCTAATGTTTTTTCACCTGGAGAATTAATCGGATTATTGCGAGCAGAACTCGCGGGACGTGCTTTGGACGAAGCGATTTGTTATCGGGCAATCTTATTGGGAATAACGAGGGCATCTCTGAATACTCAAAGTTTCATATCCGAAGCGAGTTTTCAAGAAACCGCTCGGGTTTTAGCAAAAGCTGCTCTACGAGGGCGTATTGATTGGTTGAAAGGACTGAAAGAGAACGTTGTTCTGGGGGGGATTATACCTGTTGGTACCGGATTCCAAAAATTAGTACACCGCTCAAGGCAAGACAAGAACATTCATTTGGAAATTAAAAAGAATAATCTATTCGAGTTAGAAATGAGAGATATTTTGTTACACCATAGAGAATTTTTTTGTTCTTGCATCCAAAACAATTTATATGAGACATCAGAACAATCATTTATGGATTCCTAAGGGGAGATTCATTTTTTTTACCCCTTTCCTTTAATTTAACTATTTTTTTTTTATCTGATCTGATCATTGATTTGGTAATAAATAAAAATAATAAAATAAGTAATAAAAAGAAATTAATGTAATGGTTTGAACTTTCGTATCGACGGTCAATTCCCGTTAGAAGGTTCCCTCGGAACAATCATTATTTTTTTAGGGTATCTCGTCTATTTGCAAAAAAACAAAGAGGGAATGTGGGGTAAAATGACAAGAAGATATTGGAACATCAATTTGCCGGAGATGATGGAAGCAGGAGTTCATTTTGGTCATGGTACTAGGAAATGGAATCCTAGAATGGCCCCTTACATCTCCGCAAAGCGTAAAGGTATTCATATTACAAATCTTACTAGAACCGCTCGTTTTTTATCAGAAGCCTGTGATTTAGTTTTTGATGCAGCAAGTAGGGGAAAAAGCTTTTTAATCGTTGGTACCAAAAATAAAGCAGCGGATTCAGTAGCATCGGCTGCAATAAGGGCTCGGTGTCATTATGTTAATAAAAAATGGCTCGGTGGTATGTTAACGAATTGGTCCACTACGGAAACGAGACTTCATAAGTTCAGGGACTTAAGAGCAGAACAAAACATGGGGAAACTGAACCGTCTCCCCAAAAGAGATGCAGCGATGTTGAAGAGAAAATTATCTACCCTGCAATCATATCTGGGTGGGATCAAATATATGACGGGGTTGCCCGATATTGTAATGATCGTTGATCAGGAAGAAGAATATACGGCTCTTCAAGAATGTGTCATTTTGGGGATTCCGACGATTTGTTTAATCGATACAAATTGTAACCCAGATCTCGCAGATATTTCGATTCCAGCCAACGATGATGCTATAGCTTCAATCCGATTGATTCTTAACAAATTAGTATTTGCAATTTGTGAGGGTCGTTATAGCTATATAGGAAATCGTTGATTATTATTAAAAATCAAAATAATCAAATTGGTTAATTATTTGATTTGGGAATTCCATACAATAGATTTATTGGATCGGTTATTATTCCGGAATTTAAAAAATTTTAAAGAGATAAATAAAAAAAAAGTACTGGGGATATTGATCTTATGTGATTGCTTGTAAATAATCGATTAATTATTAAAGTGGGTGAGTTCATAAAGAGATGGTTGAATCAAAATAATTCCTTTTTTTTTAAGTTCGATTTCTATCAGAGGACAATATGAATGTTATACCATGTTCCATTAAAACACTCAAAGGATTATATGATATATCGGGTGTAGAAGTAGGCCAACATTTATATTGGCAAATAGGGGCTTTACAAATCCATGCCCAAGTACTTATCACTTCTTGGGTCGTAATTGCTATCTTATTAGGTTCAGTCATCATAGCTGTTCGGAATCCACAAACCATTCCGACCGGTGGTCAGAATTTCTTCGAATATGTCCTTGAATTTATTCGAGATTTGAGCAAAGCCCAAATCGGAGAAGAATATGGTCCTTGGGTTCCCTTTATTGGAACTATGTTCCTATTTATTTTTGTTTCTAACTGGTCAGGTGCTCTTTTACCTTGGAAAATCATACAGTTACCTCATGGGGAGTTAGCTGCGCCCACGAATGATATAAATACTACTGTTGCTTTAGCTTTACCCACATCAGTAGCATATTTTTATGCGGGTCTTACCAAAAAAGGATTGGGTTATTTCAGAAAATACATTCAACCAACTCCAATTCTTTTACCAATAAATATCCTAGAAGATTTCACAAAACCTTTATCTCTTAGTTTTCGACTTTTTGGGAATATATTGGCTGATGAATTAGTAGTTGTTGTTCTTGTTTCTTTAGTACCTTCATTAGTTCCTATACCCGTTATGTTTCTTGGCTTATTTACAAGTGGTATTCAAGCTCTTATTTTTGCAACTTTAGCTGCGGCTTATATAGGCGAATCCATGGAGGGTCATCATTAACTAGTCTTCAAAATAGTTTTTTTCTTTTAAACTTATTCCAATTCATGCATGGCTCAAGAGAATCCAGTCGGTTGGGAACATAATAGATACGGATACAAATATATATCATAGTATATATGGTCTAAAATCAATCGTACGAGGAAAGATGGACGATATTACGGAATTGAAAAAGGATGGCTTAGGGAGCTCAAATTAGATATATGTAATGTCTATAAGTTCAGTTCATGTGTATCTTTCGAAAAATAATTATAGAATACAATTCCATATGAAATGCGGGCAGTACACGTTATAGAAGAAAGAAATGTATATGTGATATTAGATATTCATTAGTTATATAGGGATTATCTCTATAGATAATTCCTATATAATATAAAATCTATTTTATTTACAATTTACAGTCCACTGTATTTATATGTATGTAGATGGATTCCAATAAGATTTTCTTCTCTTTTCTTTCGTCTGTGACTATGCGTGGATTGAATGAAAAAACAGATGAACTCGGGAATGGAATAGAATAAAGAACGAAGAATTGATGAAAGAATGGTTCGAAAGAAATGCAATAACTAGAGCTGTGTGCATATGGATTTACAAAAACCCCATTGTGGGTAGAAACTAAAAAAAACGAGATATCGAAATAGTTCTGATGATTCAGTTGATTCAATAAAATTTTTATTTTAATTCATAATTTTTAGTTACTTCTACCCGATGGATCTTAGTAATAAAATATTAAGTAATAATCCATTGGTTAATTGTATCATTAACCATTTCTTTTTTTTTTGTGCGAGGAACTTACCTATGAATCCACTGATTTCTGCCGCTTCCGTTATTGCTGCTGGATTGGCTGTAGGGCTTGCTTCTATTGGACCTGGAGTTGGTCAAGGTACTGCTGCAGGCCAAGCCGTAGAAGGTATTGCGAGGCAACCAGAAGCAGAGGGTAAAATACGAGGTACTTTATTGCTTAGTCTAGCTTTTATGGAAGCTTTAACAATTTACGGGTTGGTCGTGGCATTGGCGCTTTTATTTGCGAATCCTTTTGTTTAATGTAATCCTAGAAATGTGAAAAAGTATCTTACGTACCTTTTTTTTATTTGATTAAATCGAACTTGCCCTTTGTTTCTTCGAATTATATCAACACTTTATTCCTAGAATAGAATTACTTAATTTGTATTGTTGAGACAATACCACCAGCGAGGACTGATTTGAGGATGATGAATTCACGGATCTGCTCGCTCTCTTCCTTCTCGTCCTTAGTTTAGTACAACGGAAACTTTTTTTTTTTTTTTACTTTTTTTAGAAAGTGTTTCAACAAACGAGATATTTCGCAATTGACATGAAACCTAAAACCTAATCTAATAATATCTTATTTGAAACTTCAATAAAAAAAAAGAAAATAAAGAAATCGATTAAAAAAAGACAAGTGAGGTGATAGAAAAAGAATTCTGGTTCTTTGTTAGTTCTATCTATATGAAGAGAGCATATGAAAAATGTAACCGATTCTTTTGTTTACTTGGTGGGGCACTGGCCATTCGCCGGAAGTTTCGGGTTTAATACCGATATTTTAGCAACAAATCCAATAAATCTGAGTATAGTGCTTGGTGTATTGATTTTTTTTGGAAAGGGAGTGTGTGCGAGTTGTCTATTTCAAGAATAGGTTGGATCCAACCGGCGGTACTTTATTTCTGTTCTTTTATTTATTTATTATTTATTAATAGGATAAAAAATAGGAAAGAAAGGTGTACAATCTCGACGAATTACTTCTGAATAAATGAAATTCAATTTCGAAATCATATATATATGTAAGAACCGTAGCATTTCGTGACTCATTGGTAAATCAACTTTGATTCTCTATCAACCAATAATGTGAGACCATTAACATGGTTAAAGCTAAACTGTTTGAAGTCAAAGCATAACATGGGTATTCTTTCTACCACTATGTTAGTATCGAAATGACTTAAAAATGAATAGAATAGTTAGTAATTTATTCGATATAAGACACTCATATCGATAAAACGAT